TCGAATCAGGAACCTAGAAATAGAAATTCTGGTAATTTTTAGGTAGTTTGAAAATAGAGTATTGGGGCGGATGTAGCCAAGTGGATAAAGGCGGTGGATTGTGAATCCACCATGCGCGGGTTCAATTCCCGTCATTCGCCCATAACCATAAATAAGATAGAATATGGTATTTTCTAAGATTCTACTAAGTGAACTTAGAATGGGTTGCCCGGGAATTGAACCCGGAACTACTCGGATGGAGTAGAGAATTGCCTTGTTAAAAAAAAGGGAAAAAAATCCCTCCCCAAACCGTGCTTGCATTTTTCATTGCACACGGCTTTCCCTATGTATACATCTAAAGCCCGTTCCCTACAGGCGGAACTCCTACTTACTCCTACCTAAGAAAGGTGAATACTTAGTTGCTCAATCATTACTCGTATATTGCATGAACATTTCAATATCCAAATCAAGAAATTTCATTTCTTTTTTGTTTCTTATCCTAAAAAATCGAAATAATCGAGAAGAACCTCCATTTAAATGTTTTCATCACCAATTCTGCCTATCCTAATTGGACATATCACTGATAGAAAGAATATCCAAATACCAAACTCGCCCTCGGTATAACCTTCGTGAAATCGAAGAAGCTCTTGAAAAAAGAATATATTCCTCCTCCGCAAACGTAAAAAGGTCTTCCAATAATTCTGAACCTAATCTTTTCAAAAAGGCGCGTACGGTACTTTTGTGTTTATGAGCCAAAGTTTTAATACAAGACAGTCGAAATATATATTTTATTCGATACAAACTCTTTTTTTTTGAGGATCCACTATAATAATGAGAAAGATTTCTGCATATTTGTACAAATCGATGAATAATATCAGAATCCGATGAATCAGCCCGGCTCGGTTTACTAATAGGATGTCTTGCGGCATTACAAAATTGCATTTTTTCCAAGAATCCAATTAAAGGAATAATTGGAACTACTGTATCTAGGTTATTCATAGCATTATCTATTAGAAATGAAATTTCTAGCATTTGACCCCGTACTACTGAAAGATTTAGTCGTACACTTGAAAGATAGCCCAAAAAGTTAAGAGAATGTTTGGATAATGAGTTTATATGGATCTTTTCCGGTGGAAACCATACATCAAAATGACATTGACAAAAAATAACAAGATAATATTTCCATTTTATCATCAGCAGAGGGGGATTCTTTGAAGCCAGAATGGATTTGCCTTGATATCTAATATAATGTGTGAAAAAATCCTTGAACAAGGATAGGGTGGCCCAAAAATCATTAGAAATGACTTCTGCAAAATATTCTATTTTTCCATAGAAAAATATTCGCTCAAGAAAGACCCGATAAAATGTTGATCGTAAATGAGAGGATTGGTTTCGAAGAAAAAATAAGATGGATTCGTATTCATATACATAAGAATTATATAGGAATAAGAAAAATCTTGGATTACTTTTCGCAAAAATGGAACTCAATTTCTTTGAAATAAAAAACGGGTCCCAATTCCCATACTCGTGAAGAAAGAGTCGTAATAAATGGAAATAGGAAGGGTCTTTCGCCCAGTAACGAATAGTTTGAACCAATTTTTCTAGATGGATGGGATAAGGTATTAGTACATCTAATACATAATTTAAATGGGACAATTTGCCCTCGAAAAAAGAAAATATTGAATGAATTGATCGTAAATTTTGAGATTTTACTATTTTTAACTTTTCTAAAGAAGATACTAATTGTAGGGAAAATGGAATTAGCACAATGACTGAAAAGCTTTCTGATATCATTTTAGAATACAATTTCTTGTTGTACCTAAAAAATATATTTTGGTTCGAATCATTAAAAGAAAAAATAAAGAGATTCTTTTGATATATTCCAGCAATTAAACGTTTTACAATTAGTAAACTCCATTTTTTATGATAAGCCATATTTTCGAATAAAATCGATCTATTGAAACCACGATCATGAACAAGAGTATAAATATACTCCCGAAACATAAGTGGGTATAGAAAGTCGTTTTTTTGAGATCTATCTAGTTCGAAATATCTTGGATATTTCTCTATTTTCATTTTCAATTCGATTTGATTGAAGTAAAGATAGGCGATTTCTTGGGTTATTAAATGATACATAGCGCGATATCATAAAAACAAAATGGTAAAATAGATACCTCATAAATAGATAAGTAAAAGCATCAACGGACTCTCTATCCTTTCTTTTTATCCATCTAAATGATTAGAAATCCTTTACTTTTTCAAACCAATCGCTCTTTTGATTTTGGAAAATTTTTCATTATCAATATACTCTTTCTTCTACACATTCAGCCACCCTCCTGGCGTAAAATGGCTAATAGTTAGGACCCATTAAAAAAATTGAAAATGCATTGGGGTTTTCTGCATCAGGCACTAATCGATTTTTAACATCGAATTAAGAATTTCATTCGAAAATCATTCAAAGTAAGAATGAGAGCTCCTTTCTTCTTTTTTGTTCCCCTAGAATTTCGAATTCATTTCTAATTGGAGCTGTGGAGCTCTATCCATTTATTTATTAATATTAACTTTAACTCGACCCACCTTTGATTCATTTTGTTATGTTCTACACAAATAATTCAAACAGGGTTTGGAATCGGTCTGGTAAGAATAAAATATTATCAGAATTCTTCATTAATACGACATGCTATTTTTTCCACTCATTCCTTTTAGGATCAGTCATAGTCTTACAAACCATACCGATGGTATGGACGAACCCTTTCTTCATACCAATGCGAAAAAGCGGTTAGTCGCACTTAAAAGCCGAGTACTCTACCATTGAGTTAGCAACCCAACAAAAAGAATTAGATTATGGAGATAGAAAAAGAAAATATAAAAAAAGAATAGAAAAAGCTCTCAAATAAAAATCGAAAATATAGGTAAAGTAAAAATTGATAGATAATTTATTATTTCTTATGCTATTCATTGCTTAAGACATTGCTTAAGGTTTCTTTTTTTTCTATTTCTTTTTTTTTAGGGAAAAATGGATCCACAAATAAGATCCAATTCCCTATATTCTATTTTATCTATCTGCTACATTGTTGTCAATATGAATGTAAATGTGTTAAGAAAAAAATGAATAAAACAAAAGAATTAACTAAAATTCATTCCATTTTATTTTAACTATCTATCAATTAGAATAATTATAGACTAATAAAGAATCAAAATTAAATGCATAATAGAATCAAAATTAAATGCATACATAATAGAATATATAAAAAAAATAAAAAAAAAAACACTATGTAGAACACTATATAGAATATACGATTTTACCATATATGTCTTTTTCATTATTTATATTTCTTTATTTCGATTTTTTTATATTATTATTAGAAAATTTATATTATTATTATAAAAATATAAAATATATATATAATATATATATATATAAGCAATATGCTTTATATAAGCAATATGCTTTGGGACGGAAGGATTCGAACCCTCGAATACCGGGACCAAAACCCGTTGCCTTACCACTTGGCGACGCCCCATTTCTGTTTCTATATTCGATTTAACACTAATTAAATCGAGTAGTAATATTAGTAATAATAATATGTTAAGCGCGGGCTAAACAAAATGTCTTGATCATCTTGATCATAATAAATAATTCAATTAAAACACCATTATGAATCAAGTTCATGTACTAAATAAGATAGCGAAAGTCGTATTTCTTAGAATTCAAGAAAGTTTTTTTTTGTCGTTTTAGTTATATTCGTATTAATATACGTTCTGAGGCAATTAGCGGCAAAATATCTGTGAATTTTCTTCGGTTGTTGTTTGGATTTTAATATGTTAAACGCGAATTAAACAAAATGTCTTGATCATAATATAGAATTCTATTAAGATATTGTATGAAAATAGGATTTCTTCTATTCTTTTCTTTTTTTAATTGAGAATTGAAGGATTTTTGATTGGGTGGATGAGTTTCCAGTTTTTAGTCTACCTTACTTTAAATATCCATTTTATATCAATGGGATATTAATAACTCAGTCAAAAGTCAAAATACAATTATCTTTAGGAAAAAGATGTTTGTTATGCTTAATATTTTTAGTTTAATTTGTATCTGTCTTAATTCGGCCCCTTATTCAAGCAGTTTTTTGTTTACAAAATTGCCGGAAGCATACGCTTTTTTGAATCCAATAGTAGATGTTATGCCAGTAATCCCCCTGTTCTTTTTTTTATTAGCTTTTGTTTGGCAAGCTGCTGTAAGTTTTCGATAAGATTTGGAATACTGTCCTAGAAGAATTCATGATTTATTCGAGAAAAAATTATAACAATTTCTAAGATCAGATAAGTCTTCAAAATTCTAATAAAAATCCTGAATCCAAACATTGAAATTTTTGTATAGATGCGCAAAATCTGAATTACCCCATTTCCTCATTCTGATTGATTTTCCGTTCGATCGAAAGAGACCCCATTCATTGGGGTCTCCACAATATATCTAATTGTAGGTATGAAAGAAGTATGAAATAAAATTTTTGGGAATGAAAAACTCGATTCTTATTACAAATAAATTTTTCAAAATTCATTCTATTTCTATATTTCTAGAAATTGTAAATTTCTAGAAACCGCTCCGTTTCTTGGTGTGAAAATCGAATATGTGATATAAAAAAGATAGAAAAAAGGGAATCTAGTTTCTTTTTTTTTTTGCAAACCAAAAAAAGATCTTGGAGATTATCTAATGCTTACTCTTAAATTCTTTGTTTACACAGTAGTAATATTCTTTGTTTCTCTCTTCATCTTCGGATTTTTATCTAATGATCCAGGACGTAATCCTGGACGTGAAGAATAAAATAAAACAAAAATTCCTTGCTTTATTTTTTAATGTTCTTAACATTTTCTCTATTTTTATCTTTAATTTAAATAGAATTCTTTAAGAAATTTGAAAGATAAAAAAAGACAAAGTTATTAAAAGTTATTAACAGAACCGGAAAGAGAGGGATTCGAACCCTCGGTACGAAAAACTCATACAACGGATTAGCAATCCG